GGACTGTAAATTCGTTGGCAATATGTCTACGCTGGTTCAAATCCAGCTCGGCCCAACAATTCGCCACCACTCTACCACGAGATGGTAGAACCCCCTTGTCCTTCAGAAATACCTGATACGGAGGAATAAAAAAGAATCAAAATTTCTGCTAGATCCCTTATTTCCCTGGGATTGTAGTTCAATTGGTCAGAGCACCGCCCTGTCAAGGCGGAAGCTGCGGGTTCGAGCCCCGTCAGTCCCGACGTATCCAATAAGTACAAGTACATCAATTCATCTCTCCCCTTATCTGTGAAAGGGGGGGACAGGGAGCAGAATTTCATTCCCAAGGGGATTCTTTTTTCTTTCCTTTGCCGTTTCGCATTTTTCATCAAACAAATAGGGGAATTTTCATTACTTCAACTAGTACCGATTGGTAGGAGAAAGACATATGTAGATTAGTACAATTATTAGGAGCATTATAGTTAGTATTCCAAGAGATACTGAGCCCGCTTTTTCGATTGCTCCCGACCCATGTAATGGAATAGAGGACTTTATGTTTCTCGGGCGCACATACACAAATGGAATTCATTTCTTGTACAATACAAAATGAAATTAACATAATTCCCCCGATAGAATACTTTTCCAGATTAAACAATCTCCCCTTATGGCTCCGGTTTTGTTTGTCTAACCTCAATTACTAATGTGAAGCAGTGTAGTGATTCACGTTGAAAAATCTATTTCATTTAAATTGCACACTGAGCTTTTGATATATGTGTCCCAGTACTAGTAACCTACGGAAGGAGGGTAAAAGAAAGATAAAGATCATCCCACCCCTTTAGCTTTAGCAAGGGCATGCATATTTTTTTTCCTTCCTTTTTTCTATTTTTGGGGGCTCATCGAAGAAAGAACAAACCCTAAACTAAAATAGTGAATTTGATGTAATATTACATCTTTTATCCCGGGACTCATCTTTCTCACATTTCTTTGTCTTCCAAGAAAACTAGATCATTAAAAAAACGGAATTTAGAACGTAACTCCTTTCTTTTTCCACTTCGCTTCTATTGTTTGTTGGGGGTTTGTGACTAATGGAAACGGACGGGTGGTCAGATGATACTTCATCCGATGATTGTACAAGGAAGACGTAAGGTAGGTTATAGAAAAGTAAAGAACATAAATATAAATGAGAAATAAAGGAATTTTGGATTGGGCCAGGAATCCCATTTTTGATTCGGTATGGATAAAAGATCTTCCTATGTTATACTATTCAATTCTCGACGACGAATTGATTTGATAGCTCAGATATTGTTATTCATGATATTGCTCCGATTCAAGATCATCGAGAGGGAATTCATTTATTGAAGTGACAGGCGAAAGATTTATCATCTCTATGGGATTAAATCCCGAGTTATTGTGAAGTAAAAAAAACGATGAGATTATGGAAGTAAATATTCTTGCATTTATTGCTACTGCACTGTTCATTCTAATTCCTACTGCTTTTCTACTTATCATTTACGTAAAAACAGTCAGTCAAAATAATTAATTAATTTGAATGAAACTTGACTTCTGAGTTCTTATCAATGGTTGAAGAAATAAAATGAAAAGGATTCCAATTTCACATCTTAAATGAAATGAGCGGACTATAATCGGCAGTATTCTATGAGATCCGATAGTATGGTAAGAAAGAAATGGATGAATCTTTCTTTCTACCATACTATCTATTAGTGTTATTGTAGTGTGTAAAGTTATACAGTGTAGAAAGTTGTACTTTCTAATAAAGATAGAGGCTTAATCTTAATATAGATCAATCTACAATATTATCTTCATATATGTAGATATCAATTCAATTCAATATATGCAATTGACGTAGGACCCAATTCTATTTCTTTGATACATCTATTTGTTCCCATCAATATGAAATAACCGTCTTACTCTTATAGTTCTAATTTCTAGATTTCTTATTATTTACAATATGAATTTCGGGATCTATTGAAAGAATCAAATCAATGAAGGAAAAATCATATGGGCATATATTAATAAAATAAAGTAGTTTTTTTTAGCATTCCGACGAAATAATTGATTGACCCATTGACAGGAGTTCTATGGGCATTTCTTCGGATTTCGAAAAGGAATAAAAACCTCACAGATTTTTAACGCTTGAACCATGGTATGAAATGAGTCGATACAATAGAAATTCTATTTCGAAAATAATAAAACAAGCGGTAAGTGCGCAATATGTGACTCGTCCGAGTCAAGATCTTATTATGCTATGCATAGTATCTCGTTAGACAACCACTATATCTATATTGTTTCTCATAGAAAGTGCGTATACACTTAACAAAACGACTTCTTTAAAAAATTTTTTCAACAGTAAAGAAAAAAAGAAAAAAAAAAAGGGGTCGGGTCTTCCTCAGTATCCATATATAATTCTGGTAAGAGCCCGGTCATTGAAATAGAAAAATTAGGAAGAATTAGGTTGGAATAAATTGACTATTATCTGTATCCCTTTCCTTTCGAAATACAA